TTAAAAATAAGCTAAAATAAGCTTTTGGGTTCATACCCCAAATATAAAGGAAATACCTTTTTTTTAAAAATAAAGTGCCTGATTAAAGGATTATTCTGATAGAATAAATTATGTAAAATTTTACCTTTATTATATTTTATAGAATTAAACTATATCTTAAAGTTTCAAAAACTATCGTGCATCATACACTAAAATATAATTTTATAATATGAGTAAAACTCACTAAATTAATAATTATTTTAAATTTTATTCATAATTAACTCTAATAAAATATTTTTTTTATTTATTTTATTTTTTAGAACATTAATCTCTATTTCATCAAATTCATGATTAGGATGCTGAATTGGTTTAGAAATTAATTTATTAAGATTTATCCCCCTAATATCAAACCCCAATAATCTTCTTAACTCTGAAGCATCATTAAAATACTTTCTAACTCAATCTATTGCATCTATTAATTTTTTATTTTCAATTTTAATTAATTTATTAATATTAAAAAATTTTTTTAATGATTATATTATTTCTATCCTTATTAATTCATCCTTATTAATAAAAATAGGTTCTACCCCCTTTCATTTTTGATTTCCTAATATTATAGAAGGATTATCATGATTAAATTGTTTTATTTTAATAACATGACAAAAAATTTCCCCAATAATTTTATTATCATATTATATAAATTTAAAATTTTTATTTTTAATCATAATTTTTAATGTTTTAATTGGAACTATTAGAAGATTTAACCAAACATCATTACGAAAATTAATAGCTTTTTCCTCAATTAATAATTTAGGATGAATATTATCAGCATTATTAATTAGAGAAAATCTATGAATGTTATACTTTTTATTATATTCATTATTTATTTTTATTATATGTTTTTTATTTTATATTATTAATATTTTTTATATTAACCAATTATTTAATTTAAATTTAAATTTTTCCATTAAATTTTCAATTTTAATTAATTTTTTATCTTTAGGAGGATTACCCCCCTTCTTAGGATTTTTCCCGAAATGAATAATTATTAATTATCTTTTATTTAATGATTTATTTATTATCTCTATTATTTTTACAATATCTAGATTAATTATATTATTTATTTATATCCGAATTATTTATTCATCTTTTATATTTTATTCAATTAAAATAAAATGATATAAAATCTTTATTAAAAATAATTTAATAATTTTTATTAACATTTCAAGATTTATTTCCCTATTAGGTATAATTACTAGAACCTTATTTTTTTTTTAAGGTTTTAAGTTAAATTAAACTAATAATCTTCAAAATTATTTATAAAGAAATTTCTTTAAGCCTTAGTAACTTATTTACACCTTAAAATTTGCAATTTCAAATCATAATTGAATATAAGACTAATAAAAGAGAAATTTCTCGTTAATAAATTTACAATTTATCGCTTATTAAACTCAGCCATTTTATTTTATTAGCGAAAATGATTATTTTCAACAAATCATAAAGATATTGGTACATTATATTTTATTTTTGGTATTTGAGCAGGAATAGTAGGAACTTCATTAAGTTTATTAATTCGAACTGAATTAGGAAATCCAGGATCATTAATTGGAGATGATCAAATTTATAATACTATTGTCACAGCCCATGCTTTTATTATAATTTTTTTTATAGTTATACCAATCATAATAGGAGGATTTGGTAATTGACTAATTCCTCTTATATTAGGAGCCCCAGATATAGCTTTCCCCCGAATAAATAATATAAGATTTTGATTACTACCCCCATCATTAATTTTATTAATTTCTAGAAGAATTGTAGAAAATGGAGCAGGAACAGGATGAACAGTGTACCCCCCACTATCATCTAATATTGCACATGGAGGATCATCAGTAGATCTAGCAATTTTTTCTTTACACCTAGCAGGAATTTCTTCTATTTTAGGTGCTATTAATTTTATTACAACAATAATTAATATACGAATTAATAATATATCATTTGATCAAATACCCCTATTTGTTTGAGCAGTAGGAATTACAGCTTTATTATTAGTTCTTTCTCTCCCAGTATTAGCAGGTGCCATTACTATACTATTAACAGATCGTAATATTAATACTTCATTTTTTGATCCAGCCGGAGGAGGAGATCCAATTTTATATCAACATTTATTTTGATTTTTTGGGCATCCTGAAGTTTATATTTTAATTTTACCAGGATTTGGTATAATTTCTCACATTATTTCACAAGAAAGAGGTAAAAAAGAAACTTTTGGATGTTTAGGTATAATTTACGCTATAATAGCAATTGGATTATTAGGATTTATTGTATGAGCACACCATATATTTACTGTAGGTATAGATATTGATACTCGAGCTTATTTTACCTCAGCTACTATAATTATTGCAGTACCAACAGGAATTAAAATTTTTAGTTGATTAGCAACCCTTCACGGAACACAAATTAATTATAGTCCCTCTATATTATGAGGTTTAGGATTTATTTTTCTATTTACAGTAGGAGGTTTAACTGGAGTTGTATTAGCCAATTCATCTATTGATATTACACTTCACGATACATATTATGTAGTAGCTCATTTTCATTATGTATTATCAATAGGAGCTGTTTTTGCCATTATAGGAGGATTTATTCATTGATATCCATTATTTACTGGATTAATAATAAATAATTATTTATTAAAAATTCAATTTATCTCCATATTTATTGGAGTAAACTTAACATTTTTTCCCCAACATTTTTTAGGTTTAGCGGGGATACCTCGTCGTTACTCAGACTATCCAGATAGATTTGTATCTTGAAATATTATCTCTTCATTTGGTTCTTATATTTCTCTTATTTCCATAATAATAATTATTATTATTATTTGAGAATCAATAATTAACCAACGTATTATCCTATTTCCTTTAAATATACCATCTTCTATTGAATGATATCAAAACCTTCCGCCATCAGAACACTCTTATAATGAATTACCAATTTTAAGTAACTTCTAATATGGCAGATTATATGTAATGGATTTAAACCCCATTTATAAAGGTTTTATCCTTTTTTTAGAAATGGCAACATGATCTAATTTAAATTACCAAAACAGAGCATCACCATTAATAGAACAAATTATTTTTTTTCATGATCACACTTTAATTATTTTAATTATAATTACAATCTTAGTTGGATATTTAATATTAAATTTATTTTTTAATTCTTATATCAATCGATTTTTACTTGAAGGTCAAATAATTGAATTAATTTGAACCATCTTACCTGCTATTACTTTAATTTTTATTGCTTTACCCTCTCTTCGTCTTCTTTATCTTTTAGATGAACTAAACAATCCTTTAATTACACTAAAATCAATTGGTCATCAATGATATTGAAGTTATGAATATTCAGACTTTAATAATGTAGAATTTGATTCTTATATAATTAACTCTAACGAAAACATTAATAATTTTCGATTATTAGATGTTGATAATCGAGTAATTTTACCTATAAATAATCAAATTCGAATTTTAATTACTGCAACTGATGTAATTCATTCTTGAACAGTACCTTCATTAGGAGTCAAAGTAGACGCTAATCCTGGTCGATTAAATCAAACAAGATTTTTTATTAACCGACCAGGAATTTTTTTTGGTCAATGCTCAGAAATTTGTGGGGCTAATCATAGATTTATACCAATTGTAATTGAAAGAATTTCAATTAAAAACTTCATCAACTGAATTAATAATTATTCATTAGATGACTGAAAGCAAGTATTGGTCTCTTAAACCATCTTATGATAAATTAGCAAATATCTCTAATGAAAGAATTAGTTAATTTATAACATAAATATGTCAAATTTAAATTATTACTAAGTAATATTCTTTTATTCCTCAAATAATACCAATTAACTGAATTTTTTTATTTATTTTTTTTATTTGTATCTTTCTTTTATTTATTATAATAAATTTTTACATTTTTAATTATAAAATAATTAAAATAAATAATTTTAAATCAAATAAATTATATAATAACCAAACTTGAAAATGATAAATAATTTATTTTCAATTTTTGATCCATCAACTAATATTTTTAATTTATCTTTAAATTGAATTAGAACTTTTATTGGTTTAATATTCATCCCATATTCTTTTTGATTTATTCCTAATCGACATTTTATAATATGAAATTTTATTTCTAATAAATTACACAATGAATTTAAAACTTTATTAGGAAACAACAGATTTAAAGGATCAACATTTATTTTTATTTCTCTTTTTTTTTTTGTTTTATTTAATAATTTTTTAGGATTATTTCCGTATATTTTTACTAGTACTAGTCATTTAAATATTTCATTATCTATTTCTTTAACCTTATGATTAAGATTTATAATTTATGGTTGAATTAATAATACACAACATATATTTATTCATATAATTCCCCAAGGAACACCAACTATTTTAATACCATTCATAGTTTTAATTGAAACAATTAGTAATATTATTCGTCCAGGAACATTAGCTGTTCGTTTAACAGCAAATATAATTGCAGGACATTTACTATTAACTTTACTAAGTAATACGGGAAATAACATATCTAATTATCTTCTAATTATTTTAATTTTTATTCAAATTTTATTATTAATTTTAGAATCTGCTGTAGCAGTAATTCAAGCATATGTAATTACTATTCTTAGTACATTATATTCTAGAGAAGTTAACTAATGTCAATAAATCAAAATCACCCATATCATTTAGTAGATTATAGACCATGACCACTTACAGGTGCTATTGGAGTTATAACTCTAGTCACAGGATTAATTAAATGATTTCATAATTTTAATATAAATCTTTTAATTTTAGGATATTTAATTGTATTATTAACTATATATCAATGATGACGAGATGTTTGTCGAGAAGGAACATACCAAGGAAAACACACTATACTAGTTTCAAATGGATTACGATGAGGAATAATTCTATTTATTATTTCAGAAATTTTTTTTTTTATTTCTTTTTTTTGAGCATTTTTTCACAGAAGCTTATCCCCAAATATCGAAATTGGAGCTATGTGACCCCCTATAAGAATTATCCCATTTAATCCATTTCAAATCCCTCTATTAAATACAATTATCTTAATTACATCAGGAATTACTGTTACTTGAGCTCATCATGCTTTAATAGAAAATAATTTTACTCAAACATCTCAAAGATTATTTATTACTGTTATTTTAGGAATTTATTTCACATTATTACAAGCCTATGAATATATTGAAGCCCCATTTACCATTGCCGATAGAATTTATGGATCAACTTTTTTTATAGCAACAGGATTTCATGGTCTTCATGTAATTATTGGAACAATTTTTTTATTAACATGCTTTATTCGTCATATAAATAATCATTTTTCTAAATCACATCATTTTGGATTTGAAGCAGCAGCATGATACTGACATTTTGTAGATGTAGTTTGATTATTCCTTTATATTTCTATTTATTGATGAGGAAATTAATTATTTATATAATATATTTAGTATATTTGATTTCCAATCAAAAAGTTTAATAATTTTAATATAAATAATTATCATATTATTAATTTTAACTTTTATAATAATATTAATTTCAAATTTATTAATAATAATTTCATTTATTATTTCAAAAAAATCTCTTCTCGATCGAGAAAAATGTTCTCCATTTGAATGTGGATTCGATCCTATATGCTTAGCACGAATTCCATTTTCTTTACATTTTTTTCTTATTACAATAATTTTTTTAATTTTTGATGTAGAAATTGTACTTATTTTTCCTTTAATTCCAACATTCATAATAGTTAACTTTATAATTTGATACAAAACTAGTTTTTTTTTTATTATTATATTATTAATTGGATTATACCATGAATGAAATCAAAATATATTAAATTGAACAAATTAAAAATCAAGGATTATAGTTTAATAAAAACATTTGATTTGCATTCAAAAAATATTGACAATCAATTTATCTTAAATAAGAAGCAATTTTGCATTTAGTTTCGACCTAAAAGAAAGAGTAAATTACTCCTTATTTATTAATTGAAACCAAATAAGAGGTATATCACTGTTAATGATAAAATTGAATATAACATTCCAATTAGAAATATATTTTATTAAGCTGCTAACTTAATTTCTAGTGATTAAAATCATTAATATTTCTTTTAAAATAAAATTTATATAGTTTAAATAAAACTTTACATTTTCATTGTAAAAATAAAGTAATATTCTTTTATAAATATATATATATATATATATATATATATATATATATATATTTAAAGATTTATTAATCACCATAATATCTTCAATATTATACTCTAATTTAAGCTATTTAAATTATAACATTAATATAAAAATAAAAATTATTATTCATAAAACAAATCTAAATAAAAAAATCTTAAAATTATTTATTTGATAAACATAAAAAATAATAGAATAATTTTTAATAATTTTATAAATACCTTGTCTTTTATAAATTTCTCCTCAACCCATATCAATATTTTTTAATAAACTTTGTCCCAAATTTAAAAAACTATAATTTATTATATAAGTAGATAATCCAGGTATATATCACATAACAGTTAAAAATATTCTTAAATTATAAGTTATTAAAAACTTATTAACAGAATAAATTCTTATATTTCTAATAAAAAATCCTATTAAAGCCCCTAATAAACTTACATAAATTACCATTATTTTTATATTAAAAGAAAGATAAATTATATAAGGATAAGAAAAAATTATTCATCTTAAAAATCTCCCAGAAATTAATCTTATCATTAATAATAAAAATATCCCCTTTAATATAATAAAATCTTCATCATATAAATTATAAATAGATAATAAATTAAAATCATTAATTATTAAATATATAAGTAATCGAAAAGTATAAAATATTGTTAAACCTGTAGAAATAAAATATAAATAATAAATATATAAATTTAAATTTCTTATTCTAACCACCTCTAAAATTATATCTTTAGAATAAAATCCAGCTAAAAAAGGAATCCCACATAAAGCCAAATTTGAAATATTTATACATAAAGAAGTTAATGGAATATATAATCTAATTCCACCTATTAAACGAATATCTTGATTGTCTATTATTATATGAATAATTACACCAGCACATATAAATAATAAAGCTTTAAACATAGCATGAGTCAATAAATGAAAAAAAGCTAAATCTCCATAACCTATTCTTAAAATTCTTATTATTAAACCCAATTGTCTTAATGTAGATAAAGCAATAATTTTTTTTAAATCAAATTCATAATTAGCACAAATACCAGCTATAAATATTGTTAAACCAGATAACAATAATAATAATTTTAATATATATATATCAACTAATAAATTATTAAAACGAATTAATAAATAAACCCCAGCAGTAACTAAAGTAGAAGAATGAACTAAAGCAGAAACAGGAGTAGGAGCAGCTATAGCAGCAGGCAACCAAGATCTAAAAGGAATTTGAGCTCTTTTAGTTATAGCAGCTAAAATAACTAAAATACTAATTATTTTTATAGAATAATCATTAACTATAAAATCTAAATAAAAAATATAATTTCAACTACCATAATTTATTATTCAAGAAATTAATATTAAAATTATTACATCACCAATACGATTTGATAAAGCTGTCAATATACCAGCATTATAAGATTTAATATTTTGATAATAAATAATTAAACAATAAGAAACTAACCCTAAACCATCTCAACCTAAAAAAATTCTAATTATATTAGGTCTAACGATTAATAAAATTATAGAAAATACAAATAATAAAACTAAAATAATAAAACGATTTAAATTCAAATCTGAACTTATATATCTTTTTCTATAAAAAATTACAGAAGAAGAAATTAAAGAAACAAATATTATAAATAATAAAGATATTCAATCCAATAAAATAGATATTACAATATTAAAAGAATTAAAAGAAATAATTTCCCATTCTAACATTATTACAATATTATTTATAATAAAATAAATTATTATAAAAAAATTAATTAATATAAAAAAAAATAAAAAAAAAAATCTAATAAAACAAATTGAATACTTATTAATAACCTAAAATGAATATAATCACATTTTTGATACCACAAATCAATATTTTATTTAAATTATTTAAGTAAAATCAAATTATTCTATAATCAACCTTTAAAATTAAAATATTTAAAGGTAACCAATGTAATATTAATATTAAATATTCCCGTGATACCCCACTATAAAATCTATAAACTCCTAAATTATACTTACCATGTTGAGTATAAGAATATAAATATAAACTATAACCCGCTCTAAAAAAAGAAATTAATATAAGTATAATTATTCTTAACCAAGATCAACTTACTAATCTATTAATTAATCTAATTTCACCTATTAAATTTAAAGATGGAGGAGCAGCTATATTTGATGATATAAATAAAAATCACCACATTCTTATAGAAGGTATAAATCTTATTATTCCCCTATTTAAAAATAATCTTCGTCTACCTAAACGCTCATAATTAATATTAGATAAACAAAATATTCCAGAAGAACACAATCCATGACCAATTATTAAAATATAAGCTCCTATAAAACCCCAATAATTTATAGTTATAATCCCCCCAATCACTATTCTTATATGAGCAACTGATGAATAAGCAATTAAAGATTTTATATCAATTTGACAAAAACATTTTAATCTAATATAAAATCCCCCAATTAATCTAATAATAATTCAAACAAATCCTATTTTTATATTAATTTTTTGTAAGATAATTAAAACTCGTAATAATCCATAACCCCCTAATTTTAACATAATAGCAGCTAAAATTATCGAACCAGAAACAGGAGCCTCAACATGAGCTTTTGGTAATCATAAGTGAGTAAAATATATGGGTATTTTTACTAAAAAAGCCATTACTATTCTAATATATAATAATAATATATTATAATCATAAAATTTTATAAAATATATTATTATTATTCTCATTTTTCTATAAATAAAAAAAATTCCTAATAATAAAGGTAAAGAAACAAATAATGTATAAAATAATAAATACATACCTGCTTGAATCCGCTCTGGTTGATAACCTCACCCAATGATTAATATTAACGTAGGAATTAATCTCCCCTCAAAAAATAAATAAAATATAAATAAATTTATAATTCTAAAAGTTAAATATAACATAATTAATAATATAATAATATTAAATAAAAAAAAACCCTCATAAAAATTTCTCTTATATAATCTTTCTCTTGCTATAATTATTAAACTTCTAATTCAAATTCTTAATAAAATTAAACCATAAGAAATTATATCACACCCTAATATATATCTTAAATTAGAAAAATTTATAATATTTAAAGTTAAATTTATAAATATTAATATTAATATTATAATTATAAATTGAACCATTCAAAACATATTTTTTTTTAAACATAAAGGAATTATAAATAAAATTATAAAAAAAAATTTTATCATTTTAAATTAAATTATATCTTTGAAAATAATCATTCCCATGAGTTCGAATTATAGAAACTAAAATAGAAAGACCTAATGCCCCCTCGCAAACTGAAAAAACTAAAAAAACTATTAATATATATATATTATAATTTAATATTATTAAATATATTATTAAAAAAAAAAAAATACTCAATACCATAAACTCTAATCTTAGTAAAACAATAAGTAAATGTTTATGTTTTGAAACAAAAATTATATTTCCAAATAAAAATATTAAAAAAATAACTAATAATATATTTATTATCATTTGTTTTTATAGTTTATTAAAAACCTTGGTCTTGTAAATCAAAAATAAGAAATTTCTTTAAAAACTTCAAAGAAAAAGAATATCTTTATCAATAATCTCCAAAATTATTATTTTTATTAAACTATTCTTTGAAATTATTAAAATATTTTTATCACTCTCTTTAATTTTTACATCAATTTTCATATTTTTTCTCAATCATCCATTTTCCATAGGATTAATAATTTTAATTCAAACTCTTTTTATATGTCTTTTATCAAGAATATTAATTAATACTTATTGATTTTCATATATTTTATTTTTAATTTTTCTAGGAGGATTATTAGTTTTATTTATTTATGTATCAAGAATTGCTTCTAATGAATTATTTAAAATCTCATCATTTAATAAAAGATTTATTTTTTACTTATCAACCTTATTTATTATTAGATTTTTGTTTAAAAATAATTTATTTTGGATAAATTTCTCAATTAATGATGAAATAAATAATTTTTTTAATTTATTTTTATTTTTTAATAATGAATTTAATTTTAATTTATCAAAATTATATAATGAACAAACCTATATAATAACACTAATAATAATTATTTACTTATTTATTACTCTTATTACAGTAGTAAAAATTACAAATATTTTTTTTGGACCTTTACGATCTAGTATTTAAATATATATATATATATATATATATATATATAACTAATGATAAATATATTTTACCCTATCCGAAAAAATCACCCAATTATTAAAATTATAAATAATTCACTTATTGATTTACCTTCACCCTCTAATTTTTCCTCTTGATGAAATTTTGGATCATTATTAGGATTATGTTTAATAATTCAAATTATTACAGGATTATTTTTAACCATATATTATACAGCTAATATTGAATTAGCTTTTTATAGAGTAAACTATATTTGCCGAAATGTTAACTATGGCTGACTAATTCGAACTTTACATGCTAATGGAGCTTCTTTTTTTTTTATTTGTATTTATCTTCATATTGGTCGAGGAATTTATTATGAATCATTTAATTTAAAATATACATGAATAGTAGGAGTTATTATTTTATTTTTATTAATAGCTACAGCATTTATAGGATATGTTTTACCTTGAGGACAAATATCATTTTGAGGGGCTACAGTCATTACTAACCTTTTATCAGCTATCCCATATTTAGGAACAATATTAGTAAATTGAATTTGAGGAGGATTTGCTGTTGATAATGCAACTTTAACTCGTTTTTATACTTTCCATTTTTTATTTCCTTTTATCATTATAATATTAGTAATAATTCACTTATTATTTTTACATCAAACAGGATCAAATAACCCTTTAGGAATTAATAGAAATTTAGATAAAATTCCATTTCATCCATTTTATGTATTTAAAGATTTAATTGGATTTATTATTTTAATTCTATCTTTAATTTTACTTTCATTAACTAATCCTTATTTATTAGGTGACCCAGATAATTTTATCCCAGCTAACCCTCTTGTAACTCCAATTCATATTCAACCCGAATGATATTTTTTATTTGCATATGCAATTCTACGATCTATCCCAAACAAATTAGGTGGAGTTATCGCATTAGTTATATCTATTTTAATTTTAATTATTCTACCATTTACATTTAATAAAAAAATTCAAGGAATTCAATTTTACCCAATTAATCAAATTTTATTTTGATTTTTAATTGTAATTATTATTTTATTAACTTGAATCGGAGCACGATCAGTCGAAGCTCCTTATATTATTACAGGACAATTATTAACAATTTTATATTTTTCTTATTTTATTATCAACCCAATATTAAATAAAATATGAGATAACCTAATTTTTTTTTAATTAAATTACCAATTAATGAGCTTGTTATAAGCATTTGTTTTGAAAACATAAGAAAGAATAATTATTCTATTAATTTATACTAAAATTATTTAATAACCTAAAAATATTTTTAAACCCATATAAAATAATAAAAAATTTAAAGAAATAGGTAAATATCTCTTTCAACATAAATATATTAATTTATCATAACGATATCGAGGTAAAGTTCCACGAACTCAAATAAAAAAAAAAGATAAAAAAACCAATTTTAAATAAAAAAAAAATGTTAAATTATAACCCCCTAAATATAAAATAACAAATAATAAACTTATAAATAAAATTCTAGAATATTCAGACAAAAAAATTAATGCAAATCCTCCTCTTCTATATTCAATATTAAATCCAGAAACTAATTCTCTTTCTCCCTCAGCAAAATCAAATGGAGTACGATTAGTTTCAGCTATTAAAGAAGATAAAAAACATAATCTTAAAGGAATTATTAAAAAAATAAATCAAATTATAAACTGATAATTTAAAAATTTTATTAAATTAAAATCTATAACTAAAATAATTCTAGATATTATAATTAAAGATATTCTAACCTCATAAGAAATAGTTTGAGCAACTGCCCGTAAACCCCCTAATAATGAATAATTTGAATTAGAAGATCAACCAGCAATTATTAAAGTATATACCCCAATTCTAGTACAACATAAAAAAAATAAAATTCCTAAATTAAACATAATTATATTAAATATATAAGGAATTAATATTCAAATTATTAAAGATAAAATAAATCTTATAATAGGAGAAAAATAATAAACTAAATAATTTGAATAATTTAAATAAACCTGTTCTTTAGAAAATAATTTAATAGCATCACAAAAAGGTTGTAAAATTCCCATATAACCTATTTTATTAGGACCTTTACGAATCTGAATATACCCTAAAACTTTTCGCTCTAACAAAGTTAAAAAAGCAACTCCAATTAAAACACCCACAATTAAAATCAATATACCAATAAAAATATTTACTAAATCCAATAATATCATATACTATTTATATATAACTTATAAATATGTATATATATATATGAATTCTAAAATCATTACAATTTTCTGCCAAAATAGTTTTTATATTTATATTTATTAATATTCAAATAAATAAAATTATTTTAAATATTTAATCCTTTCGTACTAAAATATTTTTACTTATTAAAGATAGAAACCAACCTGGCTCACACCGGTTTGAACTCAGATCATGTAAGATTTTAATGATCGAACAGATCAAAATTTTAAACTTCTGCATTTAAATTTTATCTTAATCCAACATCGAGGTCGCAAACTTTTTTTTTTATTTGTACTAAAAAAAAATATTACGCTGTTATCCCTAAGGTAATTTTTTCTTTTAATCATTAATAATGGATCAATAGCTCATTTATCTACGTTAAAAAATAAAAAAAGTTTATTAAATTTTTTTATCACCCCAATAAAATATTTTATTATCTTCTTTAATTATTTATATATATATATATTTATCTTACAAAAAAAAAATAAAATATAAAACTCTATAGGGTCTTCTCGTCTTTTAATTTTATTTTAGCTTTTTTACTAAAAAATTAATTTCTAATTTTAAAATAGAGACAGTCTATATCTCATCAAATCTTTCATACAAGTCTCCAATTAAAAGACTAATGATTATGCTACCTTTGTACAGTCAATATACTGCAGCCCTTTAATTTTTATTATCAGTGGGCAGATTAGACTTTAAATTATAATCAAAAAGACATGTTTTTGATAAACAAGTGAACATAAATTTTTGCCGAATTCCTTTAAATTAATTTCTAACAAATTTTTATTTAAATTATATATATATATATATATATATACCATATTATACTAATTTTATCATTATTACTAATTTTAATAAATTATAAATTATTTTTTTATAAAAATTTAAATTTTTATTTTAAATTTTATTTTTATTAAAATTTTTTATAATAAACTATAATTTTTAAACAATATAAATATTAAAAATTTTAATCTTTTATTAATTTAATTATAAATTTTTAATTTAAAGCTTATCCCCTAAAATATTAAATTTCAAATTTTCATAATTAATTAAATAATTATAAAATTATTTTAATTTTAAATTAAATTTATTTCTAAAAAAACTAGATATATTTAAAAACGATTAACATTTCATTTCCAATTAATTATTAAAAATAATTATACAACATTAAATTTTTTAATTAATTAACTCTTTTAAATTCGAGATTTATTTAAATAAATTATTATTATTTAATAAACTCTGATACACAAGATACAATAAATTAAATCTACTTTTTAATTATTTTTTTTTTCAACTATTTAAAATATTCCTTTACAGTAATATTTAACTATAAAAATATTAATTTTTTCTATTAAAAATACTTAAACCCCCATTTATTTATTTTTAATATTAAAATTTTTTTTATTAATTATAATTTTTTTTTAATTTTACCCCTCAAATTAATTAATTTTTAATTTCTTTTCAATGTAAATGAAATACTTTAACAAGCTCTAATTTGATCTTTCTAGAAACACTTTCCAGTACCTCTACTTTGTTACGACTTATTTCAACTTTTAAATGAAAGTGACGGGCAATATGTACATATTTTAATTATTAATCATTTTAATAAATTAATTAAAATTACATTTAAATCCACCTTCAAATTTATATTACAATAAAACTATTCATTTAAATATATTTAATGTAATCCATCATATTCTTAATTATATTCTGCATCTTGATCTGATTTAACTTTTTTTTAAAAAATTTAAATATTATTTTTACTAAAAAATATTTTTTTAACAATGATATACAAAATTATAAATTAAGTAAATTTATTCGTGGATTATCAATTATTAGACAGATTCCTCTAAATGAACTAAAATACCGCCATATTATTTAAGTTTCAATAAATTATTATTTACTATTTTAGTATTATAAATTAAATTTTTAATAATAGGGTATCTAATCCTAGTTTATATTAAAATTTATTAAATCATAATAATTATATAAAATTTAATTAAATTAAAATTTCACTTAATAATTTAATATTTATTTTAATAAATATTCTATTTATTATAAACTGAAATAATTTAATTTAACTTTTGTTTAACCGCAACTGCTGGCACAAAATTAGTTATTAATTTTTATATTACTAAATCTTAATTTCTTAAATTTTTAATATTAATTACTACTATATATTTAAATTAATTATTATTTAAATAATTAAAATTAAATACTAAAATTTATATGTAAAATAAATTTATAATAAATTTTCAAAAATATAATTATTTTATTATATATCACAATTTTTCACATAGATTTTTTTTTTTTTTTTTTTATATTATACATTTAATATAAATTAATAAATTTTTATTAATCTCTCTTATTTTCTTTCATAATATTCATATTAAAAATTAATTTAATTATAATCATAATACAATTCATTTAAATAAAAATATATTATTTAAATTAAAATTAATTTAAATATAATTTAATTTATTATTAAAATAAATAATAAATTAAATTTATTTATATATATATATATATATTAATTATATAAATTATTTATATATATATATAATAAAATTTTGAACCATTTTTAATAAATTTCATAATAAATATATTTTA